AATAAAAAGAGTTTGATCCTGGCTCCGAATGAATGCTTTTGGTTGATTTTACACATGCAAGTTATTATATTAATAGCGTACGGGTGAGTAATGTATAAAAATAATTTTTTAATAAAATAGTTTATATGAGATTAAGTAATAATTTTGAATTAAAAACAAATTAGCTCACAATCTCTAACTGGTCTTTGAGGATGATCAGTCACATTGGAATTGAAAAATGGTTCAAACTAAATTTAGGCAGCAGTGAAGGATATTGGACAATGAGTGTAAACTTGATCCAGTTAAACCAATTATGTGAAGAAGATTTTTTATTGTAAAGCATTAATATTAAAATAATAATGCTATTTTAATATGTTAGTCCTGGCTAATTTCGTGCCAGCAGCCGCGGTAAAACGAGAAGGGCTAGTGTTATTCAAATTTATTGGGCGTAAAGAATTATTAGGTTGTAAATTATTGAAAATTTTTTTAATTGAAGAGTAAAAGTTTATTTTTATACTTAATTATTAAATAAATTTACTTGAGTTTAATAAAAAAAGATTTTAGAATTTTAAGTGTAACAGTAAAATGTATTGATATTTAAAAGAATTTTTAAGGTGAATACAAAAATCTATTTTAAAACTGACACTTTTTAATTAAAGTATAGGTAGCAAAAGGGATTAGATACCCCTGTAGTCTATACCCTGAACTATGAATGTTAATTATTTATTTATAAATAATTTAAACTAACGTAAAACATTTCGCCTGGGGATTACGATCGCAAGTTTAAAACTCAAAGGAATTGACGGGAATTCAAACAAGCAGTGGAGCATGTGGTTTAAATCGATAATACGCGCGAAACCTTACCAATTTTTGTTATCAGGTGTTGCATGGCTGTCGTCAGTCCGTGCTTTGAAGTGTTTGGTTTATTCCAATAAACGGACGAAACTTTTGTATGTTAAAGAAACAATTTTTACATAACTTATTAAGGATATCTTTTTAAAACAAAAACGACGACAAGTCCTCATGACCCTTATAAATTGGGCTACTTTCATGTGCTACAATATTTTTTACAAATTAAAAAAAATTTGAAAATTTTTTTAAAAAAAAAAAATAATACGGATTATTTTCTGAAATTTGAAAATATAAAGTTGGAATTGCTAGTAATCGTTTATAAGAATGTTACGGTGAATTTGTTCTTGAATTTTGTACACACCGCCCGTCACACTATGGAAATCAAATTTACTTGAAAAATTTTTAAAATTTTAAGGTACAAAGAAGACTAGAGTGAAGTCGTAACAAGGTAGCTGTAGGGGAACCTGTAGCTGGAATATAAAAATTAAAAATTTTCTACTATTTCAAAATAAAATAAAAAATTTGTATATAATGTTTTTAAACAGTTTTAATGTTTTCTTGACTCTTTTTTTTATTAGTTTATTAGGAATGTTTTTTAATCAAAAAAATATTTTAATCATGCTTATGTCATTAGAAATGCTTTTTCTTTCAATTAGTTTTAATTTAATTTATTCTTCTTTTTATTTAGATGATATAACAGGTCAAATATTTTCGTTATTAATTTTAACTGTTGCAGCAGCAGAATCGTCAATAGGCCTTGCAATTTTAGTAGTATATTATCGTGTACGATATAATATTACGATTGAGTTTATGAATTTAATGAAAGGTTAAATTTTTGATTAAGGAATTATTAGTATTTTTATAAAGGCATTTAAAAGTAAAATTGGTAAAAAATTATATATAATAAGGACGAGACGTTTCGAAAATTTATAATGAGGTTTAGACCTGTGATTTATAAATTTCCTAGTTAAAAAACAAAATTTTTTAATTATTGTGAAATGAAACATCTTAGTAACAATTAAAATAAATCAACCGAGAAATGATTAGTAACGGTGAGTGAACATAGTATAAGTAAATGAATATTAATAAATTTTTAAAATGTTTTTACAAAAAAGGTTTTAGTCCTGTAAAAAAATTATTAATATTTGAAGGTAAGTATTGCAATAAATATTGCAAGAAAATAGAAGTACCACCTTCTAAACTTAAAAATATAATTTAATCGATAGTAAACGAGTATTGTAAAAAAAATTTGAAAAAATTTGAAAAAATTTGAAAAAATTTGAATGTCTAATTAATTACTTGAAGTAAAAATATACAACAAGATGCTTTTTGCAGAACGAGTCAGCAAGTTAAAAATTATAGCAAAAAAATAAAATAAAAAAATTTTACTAAGTTATAATTATTAGACCTGAAACCAAGTGATCTAATTATGAATAAGTTGCTTTTAATATAATAATTAATTAAAGACTGAACTTTTACATGTGGCAAAATGTAAAGAAAATTTGTAATTAGGAGTGAAAGGCTAATCAAACTTGGTTATAGCCGGTTTTTCACGAAATGTATTTTAGTACAGCATCATTATAATTAAATTATTAATGTAAAGTAAAAAATTTTGTAAATATAATTTTTAACTTAAAAATTAATAATTTTTTATGATGATAGTCAGTCTTAAAGCGAGAAGGTTTTAAGACAAAAGGAAAACAATCCAGATCGTTTGTTAAGGTATTAAATTATATATAATTTATAAGGTTTTTTGAAATTTAAATATTTTAATAGGCTTAGAAGCAGTTTTTTATTTGAGAAAGCGTTTTAGCTCATTATTTTTTTTTACAAAACTAAAAATTTTAGATAAAAAAATATAAACCGATACAGCGAATATATTTTAGAAAAAAATATATGGTAGTGAAACGTTTTGTTATTGTATTAAAAAAAGAGTGATCATTTAAATAATACAAAAATGCGAATGCTGACATGAGTAACGAAAATTATGTAGAAATCATAATCATTTAAAAAATAGGTTTTCAATGTACTTTAGAATTCATTGAGTGAGTCGGTTCTTAAGATTTTTTACTGAATAGTTTCTTTGATAGATAATAAAATTTAAAATTAATTTTTACTACTTGTTCTGTTATAATAAACAAAAAAAGAAAATGTTTAATTTTTAAAATAAATGTATTTATTAAAATAAATTAATGATTAAATAAACTCTCGAGAAAAAAACAAGAAAAATAAACCGTACTAAAACCAACACAGGTTTTTTTATATGAGTGAAAAAATTATATTAAAGGAACTTGGCAAATTAATCTCGTATGTTAGCTAAAAGAGATGTCTATTAAAAATTTTAATAAAATTACTAGATAACATAAACAAAAAAGCAACGACTGGTTATCAAAACCACAGGACTCTGCTAATTTTAAAAAGAAGTATAGAGTTTGAAGCCTGCCCAGTGCTTAAAAATGAAATATTGAGATTAAAAAACTTGATAATAAGTTTAAGTAAACGGCGGTTCTAACTATAAGAATCCTCAGGTAGCGAAATTCCTTGACGGGTAAATTCCGTCCTGCATGAATGGCTTAACGATTGCTTTACTGTCTCTAATATAAATTCAGTGAAATTACACTATTCATGAAAATGTGAATTTTTTACAATAAGACGGAAAGACCCTAGATCCTTTACTTTTATTTTACATTGTGATTAAATTATTATATTTAAATAGTATAAATGGGAGTAAATAATTTTTTTGAAATACCATTTTTATAAAATTTTTAACTAATTTAAAATTTTTTTAGAGAAAGTGTACGAGAGAAAGTTTACTTGGGATGAGTACCTCCTAAAAAGTAACGGAGGTGTACAAAGGTGAAAAATATATATAATAATTTTTTTTGCTTGATAATTAAATTAATCAATTAAATTAGGACGAAAGTCAGTTATAGTGACCCGAATTTAAGTGTGGAATTAAATTCGTTCAACAGCTAAAAGGAACTCTAGGGATAACAGATTCATCATGATTAAAAGTTCATATTGAAATCATGGTTTGATACCTCGATGTCGACTCATCTTATCCTGAAATTGAAATTAATTTCAAGGGTCTAGTTGTTCGCTAGTTAAAAAGGTACGTGAGTTGGGTTCAGAACGTCGTGAGACAGTTCGGTCCCTATCTATTGTAAATTAAAAGAATTAAAAGAATTATTTTTAGTACGAGAGGACCAAAATATATTAACCACTGGTAAATTGATTAAAATTCATTCTTATTGTTTTAAGTCAAGTAGCTACGTTAGTTTAATTTAAATACTGAAAGAATCAATAGTATAAAAAAAACTTTTTAATTTTTTTGAACATTCTTTTCGAAAAAAAGATAGATCGGTCTAATTTTAATTTTTAGTAATAAAACAACTATAGATACGAATTAGTCAAAAAAACTTTAATTAACTTAATCAAAAAAAAATGGCAAAAAAACTTAATTTATCTGGTAAATGTTTAGCTTTATCAACTTTATGAGCTAATCAATTTCAATTATATGGAAAATTTTGTTTTTTTTGAAAAAACGATTTTTTTCTTTTTCTTTTTTTAACAAAAATTTTTATTCAAAAATTAAATTTGAAAACAGAATATTTTATTACAAAAACTCAAAATTTTATTTTAGCATCTCAAGTATTTTTTATTTTTTCTTTATTATTTATAAATAATAGTTTTTTTTATAAATTTTATAAATTTGCTCATTTAATTTGACAGCGTAATATTTCACAGACTTTTTCTTTTCATCTTTGTTTTTATTTAGAACAGAATCAATATTTTTCAACTAAATTTTTAAAAAGTTATATTTCATATTTAATTTATAAGAAAATTAATTCTCCAAAAAAAATATTTAATTTATTGATTTTATTATTGAAAAAAAACAAATCTCAGTTAATTTTAGCGTTTGAAAAAAACGGTTTGAAAAAAAAAATATTTATTGGGTTTAAAATTCAATTAACAGGGCGTTACGAATCTACAAAAAATGAGATGGCAAGTTGTTTACTTGTGAAGAATGGAAAAATTAATTCAACTAATTTAAGTGTTTCAATTAATTTTATTAATCATTTTTTTTATACAAAATTAGGAATTAGTAATTTAAAAATTTGACTTTTTTATTCAACAAAAATATAGAAGTTTGCAGATAATGAAAAAAAATAATATTTTAAAAAAATCTCATTTTAAATTTAAACGTTCTTTAAGTTTTACTAAACATATTTTAAAATTTGGAACAGTAGGATTAAAATTAAAACAAACATGTTTTATCACGGACTCTCAAGAAAATTTATTAAAATTTCTTCTTTTTAAGAATTTAAAAAGAATTTCTTTAACTAAAGTTAAAGTTTTTTTTAATTCAAAATGTTCTTATTCAGCAACTAAGCTTCCATTAGAATCACGTATGGGAAAAGGGAAAGGAGAAATTTGTTATTCTTTTGGTTATTATAAAAAAGGTTTTATTTTATTTGAATTAACTTCATTTTCATTAATTAATGCAATTAAATTACAAACGCAACTAAATAAAAAAAAAATAGTTAGGTTAAAAATTATTTTTTAATATATGGTTAACATAGGGAGAGAAACTCAATAGGTTTGAGTGTTAGTCTGTCGCATTAAAAGGTGCGGGTTCAAGTCCCGTCTCTCTCGTATATTAAAATTTTTTCAATTTAAAATTAAAATAAAAAAATGTTAATTAATTTACAAACGATTTCGCGTTGAATTTTTTCAACAAATCATAAAGATATTGGAACTTTATATTTAATTTTTGGTGCTTTTGCTGGAGTTTTAGGAGGTTGTATGTCAATGTTAATTCGAATGGAATTAGCACAACCTGGAAACAGTTTATTGTTAGGGAATCATCAAGTTTACAATGTTTTAATTACAGCGCATGCTTTTTTAATGATTTTTTTTATGGTTATGCCTGTTATGATTGGAGGTTTTGGAAATTGATTTGTACCTATAATGATAGGTAGTCCTGATATGGCATTTCCTCGATTAAATAATATTTCATTTTGATTATTACCTCCTTCTCTTTGTTTATTATTATTATCATCAGTGGTTGAAGTTGGAGTAGGTACTGGATGAACGGTATACCCACCGTTAAGTTCTATTCAAAGTCATTCTGGAGCAGCAGTAGATTTAGCAATTTTTAGTTTACATTTATCTGGAGCATCTTCTATTTTAGGTGCAATAAATTTTATTTCAACTATTATAAATATGCGTAATCCGGGACAAACATTTTATCGTATTCCTTTATTTGTTTGATCTATTTTTGTTACCGCTTTTTTATTACTTCTTGCTGTCCCTGTATTAGCAGGTGCAATTACTATGTTATTGACTGATAGAAATTTTAATACATCATTTTTTGATCCTTCTGGAGGAGGAGATCCAATTTTGTATCAACATTTATTTTGATTTTTTGGTCATCCTGAAGTTTATATTCTTATTTTGCCTGGATTTGGAATGGTAAGTCACATTGTTTCAACATTTTCTAATAAACCTGTTTTTGGATATATTGGAATGGTTTATGCAATGGTTTCAATTGGAATTTTAGGATTTATTGTTTGAGCTCATCATATGTATACAGTAGGTTTAGATGTTGATACACGCGCATATTTTACTGCTGCTACAATGATTATTGCAGTTCCAACTGGGATTAAAATTTTTAGTTGAATTGCAACAATGTGAGAAGGTTCTATAATTTTTAAAACGCCGATGTTATTTGCAATCGGTTTTATTTTTTTATTTACAATTGGTGGGTTAACAGGTATTGTTCTAGCAAATTCAGGTCTTGATATAAGTTTACATGATACATATTATGTTGTTGCACATTTTCATTATGTTCTTTCTATGGGTGCAGTTTTTGCAATTTTTGGAGGAATTTATTATTGATTTGGGAAAATAACAGGAGTTCAATATTCAGAGATTTTAGGTAAAATCCATTTTTGATCAACTTTTATTGGAGTAAATTTAACTTTTATGCCAATGCATTTTTTAGGATTAGCGGGAATGCCTCGTCGAATTCCAGATTATCCTGATGCATATTTTTCTTGAAATATTTTAGCTTCTTATGGTTCATATATAGCTTTATTAAGTACATTTTTTTTTTTTTATTTAGTTTTTGAAGCAATTTCTTCAAAAAATATTTGTGTTAATGAACCATGAAATTTAAATGGAACAAATAGTTCTTCAAGTCTAGAATGAGTTATTTCTTCACCACCTGCTTATCATACTTTCGAAGAAATTCCATTAATTGTAGAAACACTTTCTGCTAAAAAAAATTAAAATTAATGAAAGTTATGTTTTTTATGATTTTTAATTTATTAACTATAAGTTTATGTGATAGTCCTGAATCTTGACAGATAGGTTTTCAAGATCCAGCTACACCTATTATGGAAGGAATTATTAATTTACATCATGATTTAATGTTTTTTATTTGTATAATTTCAATTTTTGTTACTTGAATATTAATTAGAACGTTATGATTATTTGAAAATTCGCAAAATAAAATTTCATCAAATTTAACTCATGGTATTTTTATTGAGATAATATGAACTACGACCCCTGCTTTAATTTTAATAATAATTGCAATACCTTCATTCTCGTTGCTTTATGCAATGGATGAGATTGTTTCGCCGACAATAACAATAAAAGCATTAGGACATCAATGATATTGAAGTTACGAATATTCTGATTATATTAATGAAAGTTACGAGCCTATTAATTTTGAGAGTTACATGATTCCAGAAGAAGATTTACTTACAGGCCAATTACGACTTCTAGAAGTTGATAACCGAATGATTATTCCAATTCAAACACATATACGAATTATTGTTTCAGCTACAGATGTTTTACATAGTTGAGCTATTCCTTCATTAGGAATAAAATGTGATGCAATTCCTGGTCGTTTAAATCAAGCATCATTATTTATAAAACGTGAAGGTTTATATTATGGTCAATGTAGTGAAATTTGTGGTATAAATCATGGATTTATGCCTATTGTTATAGAAGCAACTAATTTAAAAAATTATATTATTTGATTATCTAATAAATTTATTATTTAATAAAAAAATGAGAATTTCATTATTATTAAAAACTTTTTTTTTTATTTTTTTTATTTGACTTTTATTAACTCAATCTTCTTTGATTTTTTTTAATCGTTTAAAGCAACTATTCTCTTTAGTTATAAAGAAATTTTTTCATTAAAAATTTGTATAAAACATGTTTTTTTACGTAAAAAAAACTTATCAAAAACATCCTTTTCACCTTGTGGATCCTAGCCCTTGACCTTTTTTTGCTGCATTAGCAGCATTTTCATGCACCATTAATGCAATTTTATATTTTCATTTTTTTATTTATGGGAAATTTTTCCTTTTTTTTAGTTTTATTTTCCTTTTTCTAATAATGTTTGTATGATGACGTGATGTTTCACGTGAAGCAAATTTTGAAGGTCATCATACAGGTCTTGTTCAGCAAGGATTACGTTATGGAATTTTATTTTTTATAATTTCTGAGATTCTATTTTTCTCTGCATTTTTTTGAGCTTTTTTTCATAATAGTATTTCACCATCAATTGAACTTGGAGCAATTTGACCTCCAAAAGGTATTTATGTTTTAAATCCTTGAGAAATCCCCTTTTTAAATACTTTAATTTTATTATTATCAGGATGTACAATAACTTGATGTCATCATGCGTTAGTTTCTAATTTAAAATCTCAAGTGATTACAAGTTTATTTTTAACAATTGTATTAGCGATTATTTTTACTTTATTACAAGGATTTGAATATCAGATGGCTGATTTTCGTTTATCAGATGGAATTTACGGATCAACTTTTTATTTAGCAACTGGTTTTCATGGTTTTCATGTTTTAATTGGAACTATTTCTCTAATTATTTGTTTATTACGATTTTTTAAGTTTCAATTCACTCAGCAACATCATTTTGGTTTTGAATCATCTGCTTGGTATTGACATTTTGTTGATGTTGTTTGACTTTTTCTATTTGTTTCAATTTATTGATGAGGAGGTGTATAAAAAAATAAAAAATTTATGAGATTTGTATTTGTTATTTTATTTGTTATTATTATTACTAATAAACTTTTTTTATTTAATGAAGAATTTTTAATATTATTAAGTTTCATGAGTTTTTGTTTTGTTGTTTATAAACAATTAGGAGAAAAAATTAATTTACACTTTGAAACAAAAACATTAAACATTAAACATTCTTTAGTAATTTCAATTAATTTAATTTCTGAAAAATTAAATGAAATGAAAAAATTAAATGAAAAAATTTTAAATTTGCAAAAAAATTTTAATTCGTTAAAAAAATATTATTTAACATTTTCAAGAAAATTTTTAACACAATTTATAATTTATTTAAATAATATAGAGAAATTAAATTTTTCAAATAAATTAGTATGTTTAACTAAAATAAAAGAAGAATATTTTAAATTAATAGTATTATTGTTAATAAAAAAAATGCAAATAATTAATTTATTAATACAATTTTACGGAAATAATTTAAAGATAAAACGTTTTCAAACGCTTAATTTTATTAATAAATTAATTTTAATTAAAAAGATTTAAAATAAAAATTGCGAATATAGATTAATAGGTAAATCTTTAGTTTTCCACACTAATATTAGGAGTTCAATTCTCCTTATTCGCTTTTTATCATTATTACACAAAAATTTTTGACGTATCGCCAAAAGGTAAGGCATTAACTTTTGAAGTTATCATTTAAAGGTTCGAATCCTTTTACGTTAGAAAAATTTTAATGATTTACTCGCTTGGTGAAAAAAGGTAAACACGATGGATTTAAAATTCATTCTTATAAAAAAGTTATTGGTTCAAATCCAATAGTGAGTATTTAAAAACATATAAAAATTATGAGAATTATAAAATTTCCACTTTTAAATTTAATTAATGATCATGCAATTTCTTACCCGACTCCAATTAATTTACATTATGCATGGAATTTTGGATTTCTTTCTTTAATATGTTTAATAATTCAATTAATTACCGGAATTTTTTTGGCAATGCATTACACCCCACATATTAATTTTGCTTTTTATAGTGTTGAACACATAATGCGTGACATCAATTTCGGATGATTAATTCGTTATATGCATGCAAATGGTGCTTCAATGTTTTTTGTTGTTGTTTATTTTCATATTTTTCGTGGTTTATATTTTGGATCATATGCAAAACCTAAACAATGAGTTTGAGTTATTGGAATCATAATTTTATTAATTATGATAATTACTGCATTTATAGGGTATGTTTTACCTTGAGGTCAAATGAGTTTATGAGGAGCTACTGTAATTACAAATTTAGTTTCTGCGATCCCAAAAATTGGAAATTATATAGTTTTTTGATTATGAGGTGGATTTTCAGTTGATAATGCAACATTAAATCGATTTTTTAGTTTACATTACTTATTACCCTTTTTAATTGTGTCTTTCTCATTAATCCATATCACATTATTACATCAGGAAGGTTCTGGAAATCCTTTAGGAATTGAATCTACTTCTGATAAAATTAATTTATTCCCTTATTTTGTAATCAAAGATTTATTTGGATTAGCACTTTTCTTTCTTTTCTTTCTTTTCTTTCTTTTCTTTTTTCCAAATATACTAGGACATTCAGACAATTATATTGAAGCAAATCCAATGGTTACCCCAACTCATATTGTTCCTGAATGATATTTTTTACCATTTTATGCAATCTTACGAAGTATTCCACATAAATTAGGTGGAGTTATTGCAATGTTACTTTCAATTTCAATTTTAACTATTTTGCCTTGATTGCATAGCACTGAAATTCGCAGTTCAAGATTTAGACCATTGTATAAATTTTTTTATTGAAGTTTAATTAGTTGTTGCTTATTACTTGGTTGAATTGGAGGAATGCCTGTTGAAGATCCTTATATTTTGATTGGTCAAATTTTAAGTATTTTTTATTTTTTTTATTTTTTATTAATAATTCCAATTTTAGGATGATTAGAAACATTTTTATTAAAAAATACTTAGAATTTTTGATCAATGAGAAGATGGCTGAGAGGTTAAAAGCAATAAACTGTAAATTTATCTTTCATTGGAAATTCATAGGTTCGAATCCTATTCTTCTCCTAAGTAACACTAAAACGTTAATGAGGGTTCGAATCCCTCTACCTGTTATGTGAATTTAACATTTTCTTTTTCTTAATTTTATAAAATTAAGAAAAAGAAAATGTTAAATTCACATAACAGGTAGAGGGATTCGAACCCTCATTAACGTTTTAGTGTTACTTAGAATCTAAATCTAATATGTTTACCAATTTCATCATACCTGCTAAAATATTAATTTCTAAGATAAATGAATTTTATGATTTTTTTTGATGCACGTATATTTTGATAATTAATATTTTGTTTTTTTAATAAAAAAAAAGTTTTTTGATGAATTGTTAAAACAATAACTCCAATCATAGCTACTAAAAGAATAAAACCAGAGATTATAAAAAGAAAAGAATAATTTGTATATAAAACATTTCCAATAGATTCGATATTAGTTATATTTGAAAGATGTGAGATTCAATTAATAAAATGTAATTCCAAATATAATTCTTTCAAAATATCAAAAAAACTAAAAAAATTACAAAAAAGATCTATTAAGAAAATTAAAATAATAAATAATAAAGGTACATAATATAAAATAAAAAAATTAATTAATTTTTGAGGTGATTTTATATTTAACATCATTACAACAAATAAAAACAAAACTGCTATAGCTCCTATATAAACAATAAGTAATAAAAATGCTAAAAACTCAGCCCCTAAAAAAAGTAATAATAAAATTACATTAAAAAAAGTTAAAATTAAAAATAAAACAGAATAAACCGAATTTTCAGAAAAAATAACTAATAAAGCTGCGCTAACAATAAGTAAATAGTAAATAGTAAATAGTAAATTTTCAAAAAACATTCTGCAAAAAATTTATTTTAAAATTTTGATGGGTGAAGAATGGGACTTGAACCCATGAATTTTAGAATCACAAACTAATGCTAAACCATCCTAGCTCTCTTCACCATTAAATTGAATATATAATTTAATCAATTTTTGAAAAATATTTCAAAAAATTGATTATTTGTGCCGGATTTAAATTTTTAGGACATACTTTTGTACAATTTGTAATTCCATGACATTTTGATACTCGCATTGAATTATTTAAAAAATTTAAGCGAATTTTATGAGCTGAATCTCGTGAATCAATTAATCATTTATATGTTTGAAGAAGAATTGCGGGGCCAAGATATTTGTCATAATTTCATCAATAACTAGGACAACTTGCTGAACAACAAGCACATAAAATACATTCATATAATCCATCTAACCCAAAACGATCAATTTTTGATTGTAAATTTTCTTTAGTATTATTTATTATTTTATGATTAGAAATAAGTCAAGGTTTAATTAAACGATATTGATTATAAAAATTTGTTAAATCACAAATTAAATCTTTTAAAATTAGCATATGAGGTAAAGGATATATCGTTAAAAATTGCGAAAATCTCAAATCAAAACTTTCTAAACATGCTAATGAATTAATACCATTAATATTCATTGAACAACTTCCACAAATCCCTTCACGACATGAACGACGAAAAGTTAATGAAGAATCATGAGTATTTTTAATATAAAAAAGTAAATCTAATACCATTAATTGCTTAATCTCTCTTAATTTTAAAGGAAAGATATTAAATCAAGGTTTTAAACGCAAATATGGATTTCATCGATAAATTCGTACGTAAAAAAAATTAGAGTTTACATAATACGATTCATCGAAAAAAATTTTTTCTATTTTTTGTAAAAACATAAAAATTATTTTTTAAAATAATATTAAAAAAAAATCAAGAAAAAATAAAAAATAATTCCAATTAATATATTACAAAAAGTTAAAAGATTAAAATTTTGTAAATAAGTAAAATTTCAAAGAATTATTTTTATACCATTTAATAAATGAAAAAATCCTATTTTTAATGAAAAAATCAAGAAAAAATGAAAAATAATAAATGAAAAATTTTGTAAAATTAAAAAATTATAAAAAAATAAGTTTAAACTAAAAAAATAGAATAAAATTAAACAAAATAAAAAACTTATTAATAACAATGAAGACAAACGATGAAGGATTGAAAAAATAGAAGAAGATTGGTTAAGATAAATTGTTAAATATGGAGAAAAAGGTTTTAGTGAGTAAAAATAGTAATGTAAAAGCATTAGAAAATTTATTATGTTCAGAATAGGATTCGAACCTATGACCCAAAGATTTTCAATCTTATGCTCTAACCTAACTGAGCTATCTAAACAAAGTTTTAGCTATTAAATTCATTAGATGAAATAGGATTCGAACCTATGATAAGAAATCTTATTTCAATTTTCAAAATTGACGCTTTTAACCTCTCAGCCATTCATCTAATAAAAAATTTTAGAGTAGTAGGATTCGAACCTACACTTTTTTACTCCCAAAGTAACTATGTTGACCAAATTACATTATACTCTATATAAATCATTTAAGTAAATAAGATTAAAAAAGCCATCATTAAAGCAAAAAGAGCTACAGCTTCAGTTAAAGCAAAACCTAAAATTGTATAACCAAATAATTGTTGTTTTAAAGATGGATTTCTTGCGTATGCCATTACTAATGAGCCAAATACGATACCTACACCAGCTCCTACACCAGTTAATCCAATTGTTGCTAATCCTGCACCAATCATTTTTGCACTTTGTAAAGTAATATTCATAATTTTAAAAAAATTTTTATTTTTTATACCTCTCTAGTTTTATTTCTTTTTTTGAATTAAGCTAGAATTGGACTTGAACCAATTTTTAAAGATTTGCAATCTATCGCATCACCAGTTTTGCTTTCTAGCCAAAAATTAACGAGAATAGGATTCGAACCTATAACTATTAGATTATGATTCTAATGTTCTAACCTTTTTTAAACTACCTCGTTTAAAAAAACTATAAGCGACGTTTTTTTCTTAATTTACAACCATTCATTGGTTCGTTTGAATTATCAGTAAATGAAAGTATTTGTTCTTTTAAAAAAAGTAATAAAAATCGTGAAAAAAGTTTTTTTGTTTTATTGTAACCTTTTAATTTAACATGAATTTTTAAATTTTTAAATTTTAATTCATTTAAATTTAAATGAATAAAATGTTTAATAAAAGAATTTGTTAATTTTTTTAAACCTTTTACTTTCAAACTCCCAAGCGATTTTCAAGTTAGTACTTTGCCTTTGAAATTAGTCAAAGTTAAAAATATATTATTTTGAGTAAACAAAATCAATAAAAAATATAATTTCATTCGTTTAAATTTTTTTTATTAACAATATTTACCTTCCCGCAAATATTTTATTGTAGTATTATAAATAATTAAATTTTTGCATTTGAGTTCTATTGGTTTCAGGCAGTTAATATAAAAATTTAATTTTAATTTTTGTTAATAAAAATTTAATTTTATTCTCATTCCAAGGCTCCTTTAAACCATTCATAAATAAAACCTAATGTTAAAATTATTAAAAAAATAATCATTATCCAAAATCCAAAATAATTTATTGTTTTTAATGAAATAATCCAAGGAAAAAGAAAACTTATTTCTAAATCAAAAATTAAAAATAATATAGCAACTAAATAAAATCGAATATCAAAAGTCATTCTTGCATCTTCAAAAGGATTAAAACCACATTCATAAGCACTTAATTTTTCCTGATCAGCTTTTTGAAAAACAAGAAAATATGAAAGAAAAAATATTACTAATGACAAAAAAAATGAAAATAAAAAAAAAATGAAAATAAAAAAATATTCAGAAAAAATAAGATTCATGTATTAAAAAAATTTTATATTAAACTAATCAATCAAAAATCAATAAAATACTACTAATTATAAAAATATAACTTAAAGAAAGCGGTAAAAAGATTTTTCAACCCAATCGCATTAATTGATCATAGCGATAACGGGGAAAAGATGAACGTATTCAAATAAATCCAAATAATAAAAAAGTGAGTTTTAAACCAAATCAAATTGATCCCGGAATTCAAAAAAAAAAAGTTAACGGAAATATGGGAAGCCAGCCACCAAAAAATAAAATAACTGTTAATCCACTCATTAAAATCATATTTGCATATTCACCTAAAAAAAATAAAGCGAATCCCATAGCTGAATATTCAACATTGTACCCAGCTACTAATTCAGCTTCAGCTTCTGGTAAATCAAAAGGAGCTCTGTTAGTTTCAGCTAAAATAGAAATATAAAACATTATTGCTGCTGGAAAAAGAGGAATTACAAATCAAATATTTTGTTGTGCTAAAACAATTTCTGAAAAATTCAATGAACCTGCACATAATAAAACAGTTATTATTATTAAACCAATAGAAACTTCATACGAAATCATTTGTGCGGTAGAACGTAATGCTCCTAAAAAAGCATATTTTGAATTACTTGATCAACCAGCAATTATGATTCCGTAAACCCCTAAAGACGAAATTGCTAAAAGATATAAAACACCAATATTTAAATCGGCAAATACTAAACCTTCTGAAAAAGGAATTACGCATCATGATAATAAAGCAAACAAAAATGTAAGAATTGGTGCTAAAATAAAAATATTTGCATTTGCACTTGAGGGTAAAATTGTTTCTTTAACAAATAATTTTAAACCATCTGCTAATGGTTGTAATAATCCAAAAATTCCAACAATATTAGGACCTTTTCGCCTTTGAATAGAAGCCATTATCTTCCTTTCTGCTAATGTCATGTAAGCTACAGCTATTAGCAAAGGTAAAATTAATGAAAAAATTTTAGAAAAGATATAAAGCATATATAAAAATTTTTTAAGTTAAAAGAGCACTTCGAAGTAAATCTGAAAATAAAAAAATACCATCAAATTCAAAAACAAAAAATAACATGAGAAATATTAAAATATTAAAAGTAACTAATGTTTCCAATTTAGAAAATGAATTAACAATAGGAAGATAAGAGAAATTAATGGTATTAAAATAATTTTTTCTTATTAAATTAATGTAATAAAAACATGAAATACAATTTAGTATTAGCAAACTAAAAACTAAAAAAAAAAAAGATGACGATATTGCAGTATAAAAAACAAAAAATTTTGTAAAAAAACCTGCTAAAGGAGGTATTCCAGCAAATGAAAATAAAATAATAGTAAATAAAATTGCAAGAGGTTTATTTGTAAAATTTAAAAACATTAAAGAATTAAAAAATCGTATGATAACATTCGTCGGAAATTTAAAATTTGTAAAAATAGAAAAAAAACAAAAAAAGGCTGAAGACATAATTAGATAGATAATTAGATAGATAAATAGGTAAACTAAATTATCTGAATTTAAAGAAGATAAATTTAACAAAAAAAAACTAATATGATTAATTGAACTAAAAGCAATAAATCGTTTTCATTTTGTTTGGATAAAAGCACCAAAAGTTCCAATTAAACTCGATAAAAAAGTACAGATTACAAAAAAAAAATAAATTTCATTAAATAAATACCCACCAAATGTTAAAAAAATAAAACGAAGTAATAAAGTTAAAATTGCAATTTTTGGTAATATTGCAAAAAATCCAGTTACTGATGCTGTGGCACCTTCATAAACATCAGGAAGTCAAAAGTGAAAAGGTGCAGCTCCTAATTTAAATAGTAACGCAGTTAAAATACAAGAAAATGCAAAAAAAAATGCAATATTTAAATTAACGGAATATATTATGGATGAATAACCTGTAAAAAAAATTAAAAAATCTTGTAAATTAGTTAATCCAGTAAAATTATACAATAATACAAAGCCAAATAATAATAATGAAGAAGTAAAAGCTCCTATAATAAAATACTTTAAAGCAGATTCAGTAGAAAACTCAGAATTTCTATTAATACTAGTTAAGATATAAAAAGTTAAACTTAAAAATTCAATTAGTAAATAAATAGAAAGTAAATCAGAAGCTTGTAATAACAAAGATAATGCAATAATACTTAATAAAATCAAAATTCAAAATTCAAAATTCAAAATTGATTTTGAAACAGGAAAGATCAAAATTCAAATAATAGCAAAAAATAAAATTAAAAATTTACCATAAAATGATAAGGAATCATTTAATAATAAATTATTTCAATAATTAAAAAAAAGAGGAGAAGTTTCAACCAATAAAATAAAGCTAAAAATCAAACTTTGTAAACTAAAAAATCGAATACATTTCGTTAAAATAGGAAAATACAGTACAAAAGAATTACTATAAATTGAACCAAAAAGTAAACAAAACGCAACAACTAAAAATAAAAACAATTCTGTAACAAGGGGATAAATATTTAAGTAAAAAATTTCTAAAAACATAATTCTATACATATATTTAAAATGAAAAAAAAAATTAAGCGAAGTAAAAAACCTAAATAAAATTTAATCTCTATTTGATGAACGTAATCCTTTAATATAACATGTAAACCATAATAAAAATGAATAAATAGAAAATTTAAAAAAATTAAAAAAAACTCAAAATCAAAAATTAAAGTAAAAATAACGAAAATTAAAAAAGAATAACGAAAAAATCAAAAAAACATAGAACAATTAGTTTAAAATTTTAAAAATAATAATTTAAATAAATTTAAAATCGAAAAATGAATTTCATATAAAAATGCATGCGGGTAAATTCCTAATCATAAAATTATAAAAGTTAAAAGAAGCAATATTAAAAATTCTCTGCGAGAAATATCCTGAAATTTTGTAAAATAAAAAGTACTTAGTAACCCAAAACAAACCCTATTTAAAAGTCAAATAGTATAACTTGCAGACAAAATAACACCAATAAATGCAAAACTAACTAATATGAAACTAACTTTTGATAACCCTATTAAAATAAGTAATTCTCCCACAAAACTACTCGTTCCTGGGAAACTAATATTTGAAAACGAAAAAAACGTAAAAAAAATTATAAATAATGGCATTGTTTGAACTAAACCACCAAAATATTTTAGAATTCGTGTGTTATACCGATCATAGAGAATACCAATACAAAAAAACATTGCGCTTGAAATTAGTCCATGACTTAACATTAAAATAATACTTCCTTCAATTCCATTAATATTTAATGAAAAAATTCCTAAAGTTACAAAACCCATATGAGCGATAGAAGAATACGCAATTATTTTTTTTAAATCTATTTGTCGTAATGTAGTTAAAGAACCATAAAGAATCGCAATTAAACTAAATAAATAAATTAATGGATTAAAATAAAGGCATGCTAAAGGAAAAAGTGGTAAAGAAAAACGTAAAAAGCCATAACCTCCTAATTTTAAAAGAACTCCCGCTAAAATAACTGACCCCGCAGTTGGTGCTTCAGCATGCGCTTCAGGTAATCAAATATGAAAAGGAATCATAGGAATTTTAACTGCAAATCCGAAAAAAAATAGAATTCATAAAAGTAACTGTAATTTTAAGGAAAAATCAGTAAATCATAAAGAAAGAAGATCTGTTGTACCCTTTACTGAATATATAAAAATTATTGCTGACAACATAAATAAGGAACCTATTAATGTATATAAAAAAAATTGAAATGCAGCTCGAATTTTTCGCTCACGCGAACCTCAAATTCCAATAATTAAAAACATTGGAATTAAAACACTTTCAAAAAAAATATAAAAAAATAAAATATCTAATACACAAAATACTTGAATTAAGCAAAATTCAAGAAAAAGAAAACATAAAAAATATTCTTTAATAAAATATTTTGGATTTTCTCAACTAATTAAAATACATAAATTTATTAAGAATGTTGATAAAAGTAAAAAAAAAATTGAAATTCCATCTAAACCAATAGAATAAGTTATATTAAAAAATGAAGATAAACGATACGTTTGTAAAAATTGAAATTGAAAAGTTGACTCAATAAAATTTATTCAAAGGAGTAAAGAAGAAAGGAATGTTACTGAAGTTATCAAAAGTGAAAAAACTTTAATATTTAATTTTTCATTATCTGAAATAAAAAATATTAAAATAAAAATCCCAATTAAAGGTAAGCTCATCGTTAACAATAATGGATTAAAAGAAAAAACAAACATATTAAAAATTTTTAATTATTCTATAAAAAAAACAACTTATCCATTTTTGAGTTCAGATCGATTTGAACGATCAACCTTACGCTTATCAAGTTACAATCGAAAATTAAATTTTAAAAATATTTCATTTATTTAATTAACGTTGTATTAAACTATACGTGATAATTAATTTTTTTATCATATAGCTTTATTAAAAATTTTCAGCATAATTTTTTTATTACAAAAAAATATTAGCTTAAAAAATTTCCTCAATCATTTAAATGAAAAATTTCCTCAATCATTTAAATGAAAAAACCATGTTTTCAATTTTTTTTATGCAAATTAATAAGAAATCTATTTTACAAAAAAATTTACTATAAATTTTTTTATTAGCACGCTTTTTACAATTTATAGAAAAAAATGAAATTAAAAATTATTTTTTAAAATTAGAAAATTTGTTTTCAATAAATTTCTGTTTGTTTTCAATATATTAATTTTCCTAACTAATTTAGCTTTATTTTTAATAATTTTTTTATCTAAAATATAAATTAGCTTGTATACATATCTTTTAATATGCAGAATAAGATCTACCCTTATAATAAAATTAAATTTATTGGTAAAATTTTACCAAACATGACACACGCGTACGCTCTAACCTTTAAGCTATGAACTCAACAGTATTTTTTATTAAATAATATAAAATATTGTAATGAAAAAAATAATTAATAAATGTACAACAGTTGAAGATGAAAAAACAAGAAAATAAAAAAAGAAAAGTAATGAAAGAGTAATAAAACATATGTAATGAGTTAATTGACCAGTTTGCAAAAACATAATAAAAATAGAAATTTTTTTAATTAAAAAATTTACTCCAAAAGGTCCAATTAATTCAAGAAAACCTCGGTCTAAATTTTTATAAGAAATAAGATATCCAAAATTAAGTAATGGGTATACAAAAATCTTATTTAAAATCAAATCAAAAAACCATTTTTTATTAATTAAAAAAAAGAAATTATTTAAAATTTTTAAATAATTTAAAAATTTTAAATTAACCAAATTCAAAAATGTTGCTAAAAAAAAACCCAATAAAGTGAATAAGAACGGAAGTCATTTAAATTTAATGTCTAAAAATTCACTTTCTATAAAATAATGATTTTCCGACCATACAAAAATAGTATTTGTTCAACAATCAATTCCTAAACCTAAAAAAAATTCTTTAAAGAAATAACCTACAAAAATGCTGCAAAATGCTAAAAGACTTAATACCAAGATTGTTAAATAAGATGATTCAAAAATAAAATGAGTAAATTTACGAGAAATAGTAATATTATTTAAAAACGTTAAATAAAGTAAACGAAATGAATAAAACGAAGTAAAAAAAGCTGCTAGAATTCCTAATCAACAAGCTAAAATTCCAAAAAATGATGGTAAATTAGAATTCTGAAACAAATTTGCAATTTCTAAAATTATATCCTTTGAATAAAAACCTGTTAAAAAAGGAAAGCCTGTTAAAGCTAAAGAACCTATTAACATTAATGAATACGTAATTGGTAAAAATGAAATTAATGATCCCATTCGTCTAATATCTTGATCATTATTAATCGCATGAATAACAGCACCTGCACTTAAAAATAAAAGCGCTTTAAAAAACGCATGATTAAATAAATGAAACAAACTAACATTATAGTGTGATAAACCACAACAAAATATCATATAACCAAGTTGGCTACATGTTGAATAAGCAATTATTTTTTTTATGTCATGCTGAAATATTCCTGTAAATGCAGCAAAAAAAGCAGTAAGAGAACCAACTAAAGTTAAAAAATTTAACATTACTGGAGAAAATTCAATTAATGGAGAAAATCGAATAATTAAAAAAACTCCAGCGGTTACCATTGTAGCAGCATGAATTAATGCAGAAACAGGAGTTGGACCTTCCATTGCATCCGGTAGTCATGTATGTAATCCTAATTGTGCCGATTTTCCAATTGCTCCAATTATTAAAAAAAAACTAATAAGAGATAAATAATGAAATTTTTGCGAAAATAACTGAATAAAATACTCATTAGTTAAAGAAATCAACGAAAACATGATATTAAAATCTAAAGTACCTTCGTAAAGTTGAAGTAAAAATAAAATTGCAAATAAAACCCCTAAATCCCCAATACGATTAACAATTAAAGCTTTTAATGCGGCTTTATTAGCAGACAAACGAGTAAATCAAAAATTTATTAGTAAATAAGAAGCTAATCCAACACCCTCTCAACCTAAAAATAATTGTAAAAGATTTCCTGAAGTTACAAGAATTAGCATAAAAAAAGTAAAAATTCCAAGAAAAGAAACAAATCTTTGAAAATGAGGATCCAATTTCATGTAGTCTAAAGTATACACGTGAACTAAAGTTGAAATAAATGTTACAATAACAAGCATTATTACGGTTAAATTATCAAATAAAAAATTTCATTTAATATTAATATTATCTGACATAATCCAAACTGGTAAATCAAGATAAACAATATGACCATTTAAACTAATTTCAAAAAATAATAAAATAGATATTACAAAAGAAAGAAGTAAGCAAATTATTGAGATTAAACTACTTCCATAAAATCCAATCCAACGACCAAAAAAACCTAAACTTATGGAACTAAACAAAGGTAAAAAAATTATTAATAAATACATAGATTATTAAGTTTTACTCATTAACTTTTTTTGTTTAAAAATAAAGGATAAAATTTTAAAGAACTAAGTAAAATTGGGTTGCAAAAAAAAAATGAAAGTGAAGTAGCATTAAAAATTTTTTTGTTTAAAATTAAAAATTTTTTTTTAAAAGGCTTTTTAACAAAATTAAATTTTAAATGAAGCAATCTCGCAAATAAAAAAACGCGAATTTCATACAAAAGAATATTTAATTTTTGGAAAATATCTTGTTTATGCTTAAATAATAAATTAATTGTATTAGATTCAAATTCTTTATTAATTTTAATAAAATTAATTCGAGCTTTAATAGTTTTCAAAAAAAATGGTAAAAAATAATATGTTAATAAAAAATAAAATATTGTAAAGCACAAAATTAATCAAAAGATTTGGGGTAGAATTATTAAAAAATCTAATTGAGGCATTTTAAATTATTTTTAGTAAAATTTAATGTAAATTTAATACATCATTTAAGTAAATACAAGTTAAAAGTGTAAATACGTAAGCTTGTAAAACTGCAATTGCAAGTTCTAAACCAATTAAAATAAAAAGTAAAAATAAAGGAATCAAATGTAAAATTGAAAGTAAACCTCCAGAAAGAAGCATGGTTCATGAAAAACCAGCAATTATTTTAAGTAATGTATGTCCAGAAGTCATATTAGCAAATAAACGAATAGCTAATGTAAACACTTTTACTAAATAAGATAAAAATTCAATAGTAATTAAAAGTGGTACTATAATTAAAGGTACATTACGTGGTAGGAAAAGAGAAAAAAAATTTAATCCATGAGTTTTTAAACCAATAATATTAATTCCAATAAAAATAGATAAAGATAATCCAAAAGTAAAAGTAATGTGACTACTGATTGTAAAACTATAAGGAATCATTCCTAATAAATTACCAAATAATAAAAATAAATGCAACGTAAAAATAAAGGGAAAATAAATTTCTCCTTTAAAACTTAAATTTTCAGACACAATATTACTAGTTAAAAAATAAAATTCTTCATGAAATAATTGCCAATAATTTGGAATCAATTTTACATTAAAAAAACTTAAAGTTAATCAAAAAATAGAAAGAGATATAGTAAAAATCATTAATAAAGAAGCATTTGTAAAACTTAAATTTAAATTATAAAAATAAATTGGAATAATATTAATGATTTCAAATTGCTCTAAAGGGCTATTTAGAATAAGCATTTTAAAAAAAATTTTATTAACGTATATTAATTATTTTTAATTTAAAAATAATTAATCAAGAGAAGAAGGACTCGAACCTTCAACATTAGTTTTGAAAACTAACGCTTTACCAAATTAAGCTATTCTCCTATATAAAAATATTTAAAGAATTTGGAATCAATTGGACTTGAACCAATAACTTGTAAATGCAAATCACACGTTTTAACCAAATTATTTTAAAACTATGATCCCTTTTTTAATTACTCTCTCATATAAGTTTTTTTTAAAAGAATAAAAAATCTGCACGATAAAATTTTTTTATCGTGCAGATTTTTTATTCTTTTAAAAAAAACTTATATGAGAGAAGATGGCTGAGAGGTTAAAAGCGTCAATTTGCTAAATTGTTATGTTACTTAACTTTAAAAAGTAATATCATAGGTTCGAATCCTATTCTTTTCATTATTTGTGTTTTGAGGGACTTGAACCCGCATATTCAATTTAGAAGACTGCTGCTTTATCCAATTAAACTAAAAACACTAGTTTTAAGTAATATATGGACTTGAACCAATAACTTTTTCAGTGTAAATGAAATATTCTACCTGATTGAATTAATTACTCTCTCATATAAGTTTTTTTTAAAAGAATAAAAAATCTGCACGATAAAAAAATTTTATCGTGCAGATTTTTTATTCTTTTAAAAAAAACTTATATGAGAGAGTAATTCTTGATAGCTTAAAATTTGAGGTTAAAGCATTTGGTTGTTAACCATTAGATTATAGGTTCGAATCCTATTCAAGAAGTTAATACGTTTGTAGCTTAATGGATAAAGCTTTAAATTACGAATTTAATGATTGTAAGTTCAAATCTTTCCAAACGTATAATGAATAATTTTTAAAACAAAAAAAGTGTCTAGCTTAATGGATAAAGCTTTAAACTTTTAATTTAATGATTTTAGGTTCAATTCCTAAGACACTTAAAAAAAACTTAAATATTTTTTAGTGAATATTTTACTTAAAGAAGTTTCGTTACTTTTTCGTTACTTTTTCGTTACTTTTTCGTTACTTTCATTTTTGGCTTTTAAAAAATTTCCTACTATCTTACTTTTTTTTTTTTACCCAGCTGGGAAGATTTTTAAAAAAAAATTAATAATTTTGCATACACTAGAACTTATTAATTCAAGTTTTTTTCTTACGTTATTCATTAATGGTTTTTTTATTTTTTTATTTTTTTGTTTTTTAATAAAAATGTTTTTATCACCTAGTTGATATATTTTACAAATTAAAGTATTTTCCGATTTTCTTTTCCTTTCCTTTCTTTCGTTATCGTTATCGTTATCGTTATCTTGTCTTATTTTTTTCTTTATTTTTCATTTTAGTTTACTTTGAAACTTTGAAACGTTTAGTTTATTTCATCTTTTCGAAATTCAATTTCAAATGTTAAGATTTTTAGAATTTCAAATAAAAAATTTAAATATTTTTTGTTCTAGTTTTTTTTTATTATTAATTACAATAAATATAATTCGCTGATTTTTTTCTTGAAAATTTCTTTTTCTTTTTCTTTTTCAAACTAAGGTTTTTTTCATTTTCATTTTCATTTTCATTTTCATCATTTTTTTTTCGGAATTAACTTTTTTTCTATTTACTCTATTTATTCTTACTTTTCTATTTCTAGAGCTTATTTTTTTTTATATTTGTTGAAAATTACAATAAAATAAATTTTGAAAACATTCATGGTTACATTAAAGCAGTTAATTATTTGTCGTACAAAAAAAAAAAAAAAATACAAAAATACAATTTTACAAGATTCTCCACAAAAAAAAGCAATATGTTTGAAAATTTATACTATGAATCCAAAAAAACCAAATTCTGCTGACAGAAAAGTTGCTAAAGTTAAATTCTCAAATGGTAAAACATCTATTGCTTATATTCCTGGTGAAGGTCATTCTTTACAACAGCATTCGCTTGTTTTAGTTGAAGGAGGTCGGATAAAGGATTTACCTGGAGTTAAATATAAATTTATTAAAGGAATTTTTGATTTTTTATAAATAAAAAATAGCTTCTATCGTTTAATTGGTAGGACATTGTTTTTTCGAAGCAAAGATGTGAGTTCAATTCTCACTAGAAGTATTTTAAAAATTTAAAATCGAAAAACGGGATGGAGTAAAAAAGGTTAACTCATTAGGCTCATGTTCTAAAGTTATAGGTTCGAATCCTATTCCCGTATTTATAATTTATTTTGAAATAGTTAGAACTTCAAATTTGGTAAAAAATTAATTATTTTT